TAACATCTTAGAAGATTTCACAAAGCCTTTATCACTTAGTTTTCGACTTTTCGGAAATATATTAGCTGATGAATTAGTAGTTGTTGTTCTTGTTTCTTTAGTACCTTTAGTGGTTCCTATACCTGTCATGTTCCTTGGATTATTTACAAGTGGTATTCAAGCTCTGATTTTTGCAACTTTAGCCGCGGCTTATATAGGGGAATCCATGGAGGGCCATCATTGACTAGTTTTTGAAAGATTCTTTTTTAGCTTATCCCGAGGTAATGTATGCGTGGCTCAAAAAAAATCTAATCTAATTAGGAAATCTAAATATACAACTCACTATATACATTTACAATCTAGAGTAATAGCCAAAGATATTAGAGTAGAGAGTTGTAAAAAAAAAGGGGGAAAGAGATCTAAAAGATCTTTTTCCTAAAATTCTTGGTTGATCCACTTATATTATACCATTCTCTCCTGAATAGATATTCATTTTATATTGCTGGTCGGCCAATCCTAATATTTCCTATTCGGAATCAGAATTTGAATAAGAATTCTTGTGGTTTACGAAGTGTGAGTAAAAAAAGAGGGGGTGCTCTATAGAAGGATTCCCCTTTCAGTTGATTTTCTTCAGCGATTGACCAAAATAAAATTTTCAGAAATAATAAATTGCGTGAACTTAGATCAATCAAATAATGATATTTCTATCCACTGATTCGGCCTAAGCAATTTGTCTATTTAGATTGTATCCATGCGGGAGAATGATAAAGAAAGGGGAAGAAGTATTTACAAACAAAAAAGGGATTCATAAAAAATAGGGTGATTCGGATCGGAGAGGGAGGTTTGACTAGGTATACTATATGTAAAAAAGCGCTATGCTATAAGTCAACTTGTTTTTCGACGCATAATTCTCAAATAATTCTCAAATTCGATTGAATTTAAGATGAATGAAGAGTTGGTTTACGTTATGGAAGAAAGACGTGTATAGGTGATTGATATTAAATATTGACTAGTTATATATGAACTAAAGAGATATTCAATTTGCCCTACTACTAGAAATTTGACGGCTATTACAATAGAAGTCTTTCCGTATCCTCTGGGACTGGGAGTTCAATGAATAAACAGATGAAATCAAGAAAAAAAAAATCGAAGAATTCAAAGAATGGTTCGGAACAAAGAAACGGACGGACGAAAGTCGTACAGATTCGCAAAGATTTTGTCGATAGGAACTAAAAAAGAGATATCGAAGTAAAGTAGTTTTGATCCTTGAATAAGATTATTACTTCAATTTGAAGTTTGTAGTGACTTCGACTGGATGAATTGTAGCGATGTAATATTAAGTTAGAATTCATCGGCTGACTGTATCATTAACCGTTTTTTTTTGTATGAGGAACTTATCATGAATCCACTGATTTCTGCCGCTTCCGTTATTGCTGCTGGATTGGCTGTAGGGCTTGCTTCTATTGGACCTGGAGTTGGTCAAGGTACTGCTGCGGGCCAAGCTGTAGAAGGTATCGCGAGACAGCCTGAGGCGGAGGGAAAAATACGAGGTACTTTATTGCTTAGTCTAGCTTTTATGGAAGCTTTAACAATTTATGGCCTGGTTGTAGCATTAGCACTTTTATTTGCGAATCCTTTTGTTTAATCTTATAAATTCGAAAAAGCAATAACCCACGGGAAGGGCTGATTTGTGGATGAGGAATTAGCATACTCACTCGCTTTCATCCTTTCCGTTCGTAGTCTAAGGAACCCCCTTTTATATTTTTTAGGAAGGGTTTAAATAAATAAATAAAGAAGGGGGTAATTCACCATTTCTAAATCGAATCTTTTTTGGCTCGATTTAGAAATAGTAAATATATATATCAAATATATCAAAGGGGGGGCAGGGCGATACAAAAAGAACTCTGTTCTTTTTTTTTTTTAGTCTATCTATAAGAGGAGATCATATGAAAAATGTAACCGATTCTTTCGTTTCTTTAGGCCACTGGCCATCCGCCGGGAGTTTCGGGTTTAATACCGATATTTTAGCAACAAATCTAATAAATCTAAGTGTAGTGCTTGGGGTATTGGTTTTTTTTGGAAAGGGAGTGTGTGCGAGTTGTTTATTTCAAGAATAGGCTGGATCCAACCAGCTGTACTTTTTATGTTATAACTAGGAAAAGTAGGTACATTATCTCACGAATGACTTCTGAATAAAGAAATCATATGCAAGAACCATAGCATTTCGTTATTCGTTGGTAAATCCGCTTTGATTCTCTATCAACCAAAAATGTGGGACCATTAACTATGGTTAAAGCTAAATCATTTGAAGTCCAGACGCAGCATGGTACTCTTTCTACCACAATATGAATATTAATATAGAGATGCTTTCAAAATGAATAATTTATCTATATAAGAACACTCATATGGATAAAATGATTTGAACCGCTTATTACAAAAATTGGGATTAAACCCCCTTTTATCCAATGATGAATCGACGACCTATGTATTGTGTATTAAAGGAAGAAAACCCTTTTTGGAT